ACACGAAGTTTTCTTATATATAGATAGTCCTACACCTAACTGTATTAGTCACGCCCTTTCTGCAATTCAATTAGAGGTTAAATGAACCATAACTATGTAACCCTATTCCTAATAGATTAACCCCAAAATAGCATATCCAAATTATTAGAAACCCCATAGAAGCCACAATTGCCGAATTTTCACCTTGTAAATTTTTCTTTGTTCGCGTATGTAAATAAATTGCAAATATAGTCCACGTAATAAATGCCCAAGTTTCTTTTGGGTCCCAATTCCAATATGATCCCCATGCCTCATTAGCCCATACTGCTCCCGAAAGAATACCTATGGTTAAAAAGATAAAACCTAGACTAATAACACGATAACTCCAATCATCCAATTGTTGAATCAATCGATACTTGTAATAATTCCTATCAGAAAGAAACGAAGTATTTTTTACAATATTGTTTATTTTATTTGTGTATTTGGTCTCATTAAAGTAAACTAACTCATTTAATTTTAATAAATGGTTGCTTTTATCAAGAATCCTTATGTCTTTTCGAAATGTAATGACTAAAAGAGCTATTGATAATAATGATCCACATAAAAGAGCTGCATAGCCCAATACCATCATGCTTACATGCATCATCAACCATTGGGATTGTAAAGCAGGTACTAATATTGCGGATTGATGCATTTCAGTTAAAAGACCCGAAGTAGCAAAGCCTTGGGTAAAAATAGCACTTGGCGCGGTTATTGCGCTTAAATTATTTTGATGTTTTTTAAAATACGGAAGCGTATTAATACTGGATAAACTCCATGAAAGAAAAATTAATGATTCATATAAATCACTTAATGGAAAATGTCGCGAATAAATCCACCGCGTGATTAATAATCCGGTTATACAGAAAAAGCTCGCTATCATGCCCTTTTCGGATGAATCATCTAGTCCTCCATCCACTAATAAGGTTATAAAATATAGTGTAATTAAAATTGAAATAATAGAAAAGGATATATGAGTTAATATATGTTCGAAAGTCGAAAAAATCATATTATATATATATTTTTTTAAGGGGGGAGTACCTTAATTATAATTACGTAATGCAGGGAGTTTAATTTCTGGAATTACTTAATAGGACTTAGTCTATCTCTTTTAGAAGTTTTAGAAGATAGATGCCATGCCGCCACTCGGACTCGAACCGAGATGCTCTAGCACTGCTTCCTAAGAGCAGCGTGTCTACCGATTTCACCATAGCGGCTTGCTCAAAATTATAATAACCTATTCATACTCAATCGTCGAGATTGCAGTAGTCAATTCATATTTAGGAACGATTAAAATTTAGGAATACAACGTCATTTAAATACGTGTTCACTAATAGAGTATATTTATCTGGTTTTAGAATGTCAGTTATATTTAACGTAATCAAATAATAAGCTTCCGCATAGTTTATCCTCTGTGGGAATAAGACTTTTTTTTGTTCTATCCCTAGATCCTAGATAGTTCTTCCTTCTATCTAGGATCTAGGGATAGAACAAAAAAGTCATTCAGTTTCGATTCAGTTCTTATTCCGATTATTCCAATGTTTGATTAGTTATTTGTCGGCACAAAAAAACTTTTGGAATTCCCGGTCGAAAGAGATTTCGATAATGAAAAAGCTTTTAACGCTGCCCAATATCCCTTCTTTTTCCAAGAATTTTTACGAATCCGCTTTTTTGACATAGAAGTACGTTTTTTGGGAACTGCCATTCAAAAATAAAGAGATTACTCATTGTTATAGTTGGATGTGAAAGACATCTATCTAGTATTAATATAATATTAAATTTAAATATTCAATAAAAACGAATCTTTATTTACTATTGATTATCCATTTAGTTCTTTATTTAGATAATACTACTTTGCTATAAAAAAGGCGAAAAAAGATTATATGTCATTAATTTTTTTTTACATTTTTATTACATATAATTAATAAACTATAACTTTCCGGACAAAAAAACGAATTCATACTATAACTAATGGATTTTTTATATCCTCATAGTAAAAGCTCTATAGCTATAGTATCCAACGTACTATATAAATAAAATTGGTTAAAGTTAAAAAAGCTTTTTTTCTGGATCTCCCGAACTAGCTTTAAATATATAAATATATTACTTAATAAATAACTATTCACTTTGCGTGATATCATTTAACCAGTTGTAACTTCTTGATTTGTTGATTTGAACGATTTGGTAAAGAATCAGACTACTTAAGAAGATTAAATTTTGGTCTTGCATCTCTAATCTATATATATATATATATATTTACTTTTTTTTTTTGCGAAAGAGAGAAGATCCGGTGAATCGGAAAGAATTAATTAAAAATGAAAAAGGTTTTTTTTATGGAACATACATATCCATATGCATGGATCATACCTTTCGTTCCACTTCCAGTTCCTGTCTTAATCGGAGTCGGGCTTCTCTTTTTTCCGACGGCAACAAAAAATCTTCGTCGCATGTGGGCTTTTCCTAGTGTTTTATTATTAAGTATAGTTATGATTTGTTCTGCAGATCTGGCTATTCAGCAAATAAATAGCAATTTCATATATCAATATGTAGCGTCTTGGACTATTAATAATGATTTTTCTTTAGAGTTCGGCCACTTGATCGACCCACTTACTTCTATTATGTTAATATTAATTACTACTGTTGGAATTCTGGTTTTGATTTATAGTGATAATTATATGTCTCATGATCAAGGATATTTAAGATTTTTTGCTTATATGAGTTTTTTCAATACTTCCATGCTGGGATTAGTTACGAGTTCAAATTTGATACAAATTTATATTTTTTGGGAATTAGTTGGAATGTGCTCATATCTATTAATAGGTTTTTGGTTCACACGACCTATTGCTGCAAATGCTTGTCAAAAAGCTTTTGTAACTAATCGTATAGGAGATTTTGGTTTATTTTTAGGAATCTTAGGTCTTTATTGGATAACAGGTAGTTTTGAATTTCAGGATTTGTTTGAAATATTCAATAACTTAAGTTATAATAATGATAATGCGTTTACTTTTTTCGTTTATAATTTATGCGTTTTTCTAGTATTTTCCGGTGCAATTGCTAAATCGGCACAATTCCCCCTTCATGTATGGTTACCTGATGCCATGGAAGGGCCTACCCCTATTTCGGCTCTGATTCATGCTGCTACGATGGTAGCAGCGGGCATTTTTCTTGTCGCTCGTCTTCTTCCTCTTTTCATAGGAATACCCTACATAATGAATTTAATATCTTTAATAAGTATAATAACAGTACTATTAGGAGCTACTTTAGCTCTTGCTCAAACAGATATTAAGAGAAGTTTAGCCTATTCTACAATGTCTCAATTGGGTTATATGATGTTAGCTTTAGGTATGGGGTCATATCGAGCTGCTTTATTTCATTTGATTACCCATGCTTACTCTAAAGCATTATTGTTTTTAGGATCTGGATCAATTATTCATTCAATGGAAGCTATTGTTGGATATTCTCCAGATAAAAGTCAGAATATGGTTCTTATGGGCGGTTTAACAAAACATGTCCCAATTACAAAAACAGCTTTTTTATTAGGTACACTTTCTCTTTGTGGTATTCCACCACTTGCTTGCTTTTGGTCCAAAGATGAAATTCTTAATGATACTTGGTTGTATTCACCACTTTTCGGAATAATAGCTTGTTCCACAGCCGGGTTAACTGCATTTTATATGTTTCGAATTTATTTACTTACTTTTGAAGGGCATTTAAATACTCATTTTCAAAATTACAGTGGAAAACAAATGGGAATGAGTCCGTTTTATTCAGTATCTCTATGGGGAAAAGAAGGCTTAAAAAAAAAATATATATATATAAGTTTATTACTAATGAATAATAATGAGAAGGCTTCTTTTTTTTCTAAGACGGCATCCCAAAACCAAATTGATAATATGATAAAAACTATCAACCAACCTTTTATTATTCATTTAAAAACTTGTAAAAAAAAAAGTTTTTTCTATCCCCATGAATCAGATAATACTATGTTATTCTCTTTGCTTGTATTGGTTCTATTTACCTTGTTCGTGGGATCCCTGGCACTTCCTTTGAATCAAGAAGGAATGGGTTTGGATATATTATCAAAATGGTTAACTCCGTCTCTAAATCTTTTACATCAAAATTTGACGGATTCGGTGGATTGGTATGAATTTTTGGCAAATGCTATTTTTTCAGTCAGTATAGCATGTTTTGGAATACTTATAGCGTCCCTTTTATATAAGCCCCTTTATTCATCTTTACAAAATTTTAATTTTAAAAATGCATTTTTAAAAAAGGGTCAGACGCGCATTTGGGGAGACAAACTAATAAATATAATATATAGTTGGTCATATAATCGTGGTTACATAGATGCTTTTTATGCAACATCTTTTACTAAGGGTCTAAGAGGATTAGCTGAATTAACTCATTTTTTTGATAGACGAGTAATTGATGGAATTACGAATGGCGTTGGTATTACGAGTTTCTTTGTAGTAGAGGGCATAAAATATGTAGGAGGAGGGCGTATCTCTTATTATCTTTTCTTCTATTTATCTTTTGTATCAATATTTCTTTATCTTATTATTACATAATTTCGTCCTTTTCTTTATTACATACATAGGAAGAGATCCCTTGTCTATAGCCTGTAGTCTACTTAGAAATTCATTGCTTAGATTCTTTCCTTTTTGGTCTTTGCTATGAACCCATTGATTATACAGTTCATAAGAGAAGTGATTTTCCATTGTATTTGTGTACAAAGTCATTTTTCTTTGTATCATTTCCAAAAAAGTTGACAAACTGGATGGATACGTAAAAGCTATTCTTTGGTTGCCATCACTTCGACATGTGTAAAAAATATATTGTGACGTTTCATTTCTTATAGCTTTTTCAAATTGATCATTTTTTATATACCGCAATGGACGATTCCATCGCTTATAGTCGAAAAGACGGGTCACAAGAGGTTTTTCAAACCAGAAGAAAATTGCTTCGTTTTCTTTGTTTTTGAG